TTCGTCTAAAAAACAAAGTGGACTTCTTTTCTGCCGTTTCAAAAAACTCCATTCTATTTTTTCTGATGATACTTTTGAAAAATAAACTTCATTGATTGATTCAGAACACCTGTTCCTTGATCTTGATAGTATCAATGAGTATTTTCCAAGTTAGAAGAAAGGGGGAATCACTCAATTTCCTGGATTATATATATATATTTCTGTAGATTTGATATCGTACAAATACTTTCCATACTCTATTTACCTATTTATTTTAATATCTCAGAAAAATGGAAATTTTTTATAAGTTCATTGAATAAGTTCTATTTAATCAATAAAATGAGATTCCCCCCTTTTTTTTGTTTGTCCACTACTTTATTGTACGTAAKAAAATTCTACGTAATAAATCGAAAAAAAAAAAAAAGTTCTGATACATCTGGAAAAGCGAAACCAAGACTAGGAGTTTTAGACGAACAGGATCAAAAATCATTACTCTTTCGACACAAGAAAAGGAATTTTCTACACCCCTTTCTTGTGTCGAAGACTAGAAGGACGAATAATGCCTCCTAGTCTTATTTGTTCCCCGCAACTCTAGTTTGTTTTATTACCCGCTTACTTATGCCTTACTTATGCTAATATCTATCCCAATTTTATTCTATTTGAAATAGAATAAAATTGATACATTTTATGACATTGAAATCTGGCAATAGTAATATAGTCGTACTAATTCAATTTGGTTCAATTTGGCTAAAAAAACAAAGAAAGAGATGGTAAAGTCATAAAGTCAAATAAAATAGTCCTCTTCAAACAAAAATCTACCTATTATGACTAGTAATACGGTACAAGGGATTCCCCAAAGCTCATAGAAAAAAAGCAAGTAAATAAAAGGTTTTTCAGAATTTCATTTTTTTGTTTTTTTATCATACATAATTGACAACAATAATTTGGTTCTTTTTACGAACCTGATGTCGATAAATCCACGAGTCTAGAAATTCATTTCGGCCAATTGAACTTTCTCGAACTGTTTCTTTTTAAGAACCAAAAAGATTTGTGCCAAAATAACAGATGCCAAGAAGAACAAAAGACCTTGGACACGTAATGGATCTTGAAGTACTATTTCTGCATCTCCCTGACCAAATCCACCCACATTAGGATTACTTGTTAATGGTTGATCAAATTTGATGGATTCACCCTCTGAAACAAGGAGTTCTGGTCCTGGAGGGATAATATCAACCACTTGACGTCCATCCGATGGATCTGTTATGGTTATTTCATATCCCCCTTTTTCTTTTCGTATGATTTTACTTACTATACCCGCTCCTGTAGCATTATAAACTGTATTGTTACTCTTGCTTCCGTCAGGATAAATCTGACCCCTTCCCCTATTGCCACCTACGTATATAGGATATTTTAAGAAGTGAACATCTTTCTTAGTAGCGGGGTCGGGGGAAAGAATAGGAAAGGCAATTTCACTATATTTCTGACCAGGGACAGGCCCTATCACAAGAATATTTTTTTGATTAGGGCGATAGCTCTGAAAAGACAAATTGCCTATCTTTTCTTTCATCTCGGGAGAAATACGATCGGAAGGAGCTAATTCAAACCCCTCTGGTAAAATAAGAACAGCCCCTACATTCAAACCCCCCTTCTTACCATTAGCAAGAACTTGTTTCACTTGCTTATCATAAGGAATTCGAACAACTGCTTCAAATACAGTATCAGGAAGTACCGCTTGTGGAACCTCAATATCCACGGGCTTATTAGCTAAATGGCAATTGGCACATACAATACGCCCAGTCGCTTCTCGTGGATTTTCATAACCCTGCTGCGCAAAAATGGGATATGCACTTGAAATGGATGTCCGAGTTATGATATATATCATAAGCGATACGGAAATAGATCGAGTAATCTGTTCCTTTATCCAAGAAAAATTATTTCTAGTTTGCATGGTCTAATCATTGATCCGAAAATTTCTACAATAAATTGGGTAGGTCGCTAGTATAGTTCCCTAGCCACGATTCTGCTATTTATTGGAATCATTTTACTGGAATACTATAGTATGAAAAGTATGAAAATCCCCCGGATAGAAAGTTTTTAATGCTTATGTAGAACTACAAAGAAAGAAACATTCTAATTGGATTAAATTAATATTGGTGGATCATTTATCAATCATTCATTGAATGATAAATAACTACAAGTGACGGAGATACACGATTTAAATAACGGAAAATCCAATATTTAAAAATAGTATCGAGGATAACTGGAAAGGTGGAAACAAGACCAGATATAATTTGATCATTATGAACAAATCCAAAATCTTTGTAGACAGAACCAATCATTAGTTCCCAACCGTGGGGTGAATGAAATCCGATACATAAATCGGTTAATAAAAGAATCGAAAAAGCTTTTACTGTATCACTTAAGTTATATAGGAATTCCTGAGCCCAAGAGTTAAGAATAACAAGTTCTTCATTACCTAAAATTGAATAACCGCTTAGAATACCAAAACAGATTATATTTGTCGAGAAGTGCAAAATCGTATGGATACGATCCTCGTTGTGTATCTTGATTAATTGGATCGTTTCTTTGTGAATTGCTATAGAAAGCTTTTGTAGATCTGTCTCCGAGTATTCCTTAATTATTTCGTCCAAGAAGAGGATTTCCTCTAATTCTATGAACTTTTCTAGAATACTTTTTTCTTGAATATCATTCAAAAAAATTGCGGATTGACCGGTATTTGACCAATTTGTAACCCAAGATTCCATGCTTTTAGTAAATGAGAGAGAAATCCACCAGGGCAAAAATATTATAGATGCAAGATACAAAAGAGGAGTGAATGTTTTCTTTTTTGCCATTTTTCACCTGTGAATTTTGAATTAACCCACTGACTCTATGTGATCGAATATTTCTTTCAAACATGAGTTCTAGACAAGGTATCAAACCTATGAATCTATTTTAGTTGTAATTTTGTTTGAATCTAGAAACAATACAGAAATAGACTATGACTCCACTTCGAATTTGAATCAAGAAATAATACAAAATATTGTTTACAGATATCTCAATTCATCAAATTCCGACCAAGTGTCTCTTTTCGATGAATGATCGAAAGAAGTACTTTAAGAAATGAATATTATTGAGATTTTGAGACGAAAGAACTCCTATTTCGAAAAAATTCCAATGATTCCCCATAGCCAAGAATAGAATAATTGAGAGAAAGATATTGTCATGATCAAACAAATAAGCGGCAAAACAAGACAGAAATGGGCCAGTTATCATTATTAAGAAACCCCATTATTGGTTAGTAAGGAACACAAACGAAAGGATAAAAAAAGGTCGATTGACAAAAAGGAACTAATTTACAAGATATGATTTATCCGCATCTAAAGTATCACTTCCAACAAATATGAAACTTAACAAAAAAAGAGTTTTGTTTTATGGTTGTTCCATATACGTCGGCTTTGGCTCGACTGAACGTTCTGACGAAACTTCAGTTAAGTTATGTTATAGAAAAAGCAGGATTCTTGTATTTTTTCCCTCCTGCTGAGAAAGCATTCGTTCTTCAGCCCAGTTCCTTTTAAAAGACTTCAATTGGTACGCGCAAGAAATAGGCCAATTCCGCGGCTTTTTGTTCAATTTCTCGTGGAGTCAAATTCTCATCAGTGCGAGTCAACGGAATAGCCCCCCGGCCTCTGATGTCCATATAAAGGACACGACGAGCATAAATACCCTCTTTAACTTCTATTCTAACGGATTGAATATCTTTTATGCGGAATCGGAGGAATATGCGACGGTTTTTTCCAGGAAATCCCCAACGAAAAATACATACTATTCCTTTCTTTCTATCGAATCGATCATAACCACTACCTACATTCCAGGAAATTGTGCACCACAAATAGGAACTAATAAAAAGACCCGCGATCCCGTAGAAAGACATCACGATCCCTTGTGGAAAAAAAATGATTTCCTGAGACGGAACAAAAGGTAGCAAATTTCTACCAAGATAACTGGAAATTCCAACCAATAAGAATCCTAATGAACCTAAAAAAACGATAAGGGCCCAGCAAAAATTACTTAGTTTTCGAGACCCCGTTATAAGTTCTATCCATATATGTTCTGATCGCCAATTCATACTTGATCCGATTGCATTTTATTGGAATTGAGAAAATACCCCAAATGGTTTTTACTTTTTTTCTTTCCGAAGGAATTCTCATCAACTAGCACTAGTTTGATGTGAACTAGCACTAGTTTGATGTGAACCTTTAGGAGTAATTCATCAAATTGGTTAGATCTAAAATAATAACATACTCTTCATATAATCCCAATATACATATTGATATACATATAGATCGACCAACTTTACATTTTAGGCATCTGACGATCCTGATCTATTTGAAACTAGCTAGAATTCATTTACCCATAGATCATTTTCTGCAGGCATAAGAGCTTTTTCCTTTCTGTTCGGCGGAAATCACATGTTATACCACATTTCCCGAACTAAATATCTGTGTTATGCTACAAGTGTAAGTTTCAAAAAAAAAACGGATAAGATTGGATTGGGTCTCCTTAGATCTAAACAATCTTGTTTTTTTGAACATGAAGAAATAAAGAAGCCATTGCAATTGCCGGAAATACTAGGCCTACTAAAGGCACCAAAATAGAGGGAAAGTTGAAAGTTGTCATAAAATGGGTACCTCGATTTACTATTTGTACCTGTTATTAGTTTTTTATTAGTTTTTTAAAATATCATTTTTTATATTTATACTAATTATAATTAAGAATTGTAATTATTATGAATTCGTAGTTATTATTAATTAATTCAATTTGAAAATTCTTAGTAGAGATATTAGTAGAGATATAAGTATCTATATATCTAAGTGAGTATATAGAATAAGTCCAAGGAATGTAGAACTAAATAAATGGACTTATTCATCTAAGCTAACTACTTGTTTGCTACAAATAACAACATGTAACTTAGTGCGCTCTACTTGATTGAATTGGACTTCAAAGGAAAGAAGGCGTGG